CAAGTTAATTCGCGGGGTTTTTTAAACCCGCCTGTGAGATACACACGAAATACGTGCAAGATCATCATTAGAACCATCATACTTGCTGACCATCGATGAACTGATCGGATTAACCAACCAAAGTTGGCCTCAGTCATTATGTATTGAACAGAGGAAAAAGCTTCTGTAACCGTTGGACGATAGTAAAAAGTCATAGCAAAACCCGTAGCTACTTGTACTAAAAAGCAAGTAAGTGTGATCCCCCCCAGACAATAAAATATGTTGACGTGCGGAGGAACATATTTACTAGTTATATCGTCGGCAATCGCCTGAATCTCGAGACGTTCCTCGAACCAATCATATACTTTATTGAGATAGGTAACCAAAGGGACTCCCCCTCTGAGAACCGTATATGAGAATTTCATCTCGTACGGCTCAAGCATAAACACACAAATACCGATTACAACGGATATCTAATAGAAAATTCAAAACTTATTAGCCGCTTGATTCGATTTGCCCCGAATATACGAAGTAACAAAAATCTGTAATCTCTTATTTGTGATGATAATGCCAAAAAATATCAAGTTGGCTCGTCCGTCTTTTTTTATTATGTTGATCGTTATAGGCCTCTTGAATCATCTCTTCCCTATTTTTTTTATTTGTTTGTTGTTTTTTTGTGTGTAATGCGGACTAACTCTTGTTTTACTATTGATAGGAATTCTCTTGTTGAGACCCTATGAATCAATTGAAACCTGAGATTCATACTATAACCACAATGATTTAAAAAAAGCGAAACTTAAGGGTTCTCTGAGCTAAGAACCATTTGATCATCACTTATTCACATCACTTATTCAATAAATGGATGTAATGACTCAATAAAATCGAGAGAAAAATCTAGAGAAACTAGAGAAGGAGTTGTCCAAAATAAGTCTGAAGGAAAAACCGTTTGATTTCGGAAATACCTATTTTGCATTTTTTTTTTTGAGTCCGGTCGCGAGATCTGAATAGTGGGTATGAATCATAGTTCAAATATTTCTGATCTTGATATATTCTATATATTCCGTGCTTCAGATACTAGAATAAATATCCGACGAGGTAGAATCATCTTAATAGAGATGACAGACCCATTTTCTGTATTATCCAATAGGATCAATTATAACAAGTCACACACTCATATCCCGGAAATACCGAAACAAAGAAATTCCACGGTCGAACTACCAGAATGGTCTAGAAATGCGAGTCTTAAGTCATTTTATTTTGATGGAAAACTCCGGATTTCATAGTTCTTATAAACTTAACTCATTGAAATTCCATCCAGTAAAACGGAAGAATTATAAATTTCCAAAATAATGGATAGGAATATCGCAAATAGAGCCATTGCGACCCCCATAAGTGGTGTAGTCCCCCAGCCCGGAGCTACTTTACCATATTCCGAATTCAATGGTTTCAATAAACTCCCTACAGTAGTTCGTCTTGGACCGGATCTAGAACTACCCTCAACGCTTTGTGTAGCCATAAATCCTATTTAATCATTGGTTGAGATCTGTTGACTTTGTATACCATTCCGTTGTAGTTGTAAATAAACGATCTTATCGCGGATCCATTGTGATCCTCAAATTCTCTAAAAATGGAAACAGCAACCCTAGTCGCCATCTCTATATCCGGTTTACTTGTAAGCTTTACTGGGTACGCCTTATATACCGCTTTTGGGCAACCCTCTCAACAATTAAGAGATCCATTTGAAGAACACGGGGACTAGTTGAAGTAATGAGCCTCCAATATGGGAGGCTCATTACTTCAATTGAGATTGAGATAATGAAAAATCATTTCATTTTTTTGTCGGAACCTTAGGCGGTTCTCGAAAAAAGATAGCGAAAAAAATTATCCCTAAAGTCGAGACTAATAGGAATGTATAAACCAATGCTTCCATAGATTCAATCGTGGTTTACAATACAATTATAGCTTCCACACCTATTCATTTGGGAATATAAAGAAAGGGAAAGAGTCAAAGAAAAGATGGTGATTCAAGTCAAGGATACACTATGGCAAAAAAATATAGACAAAGATACCAAAGCAATGTTGTATCAGACTACCTGTCTCCTTGTAGTTGGATCCCCAAGTTTTTGGAATGCTCCAAATTCCACTTGAGCGTCCAAATCTGGATCAATACCAGCAAAAACATCTCTGAACAAGGTTCTGGCGCCATGCCAAATGTGTCCGAAAAAGAAGAGCAAAGCAAATGAAGCATGCCCAAAAGTGAACCAACCTCTCGGACTGCTACGAAAAACACCATCGGATTTCAAAGTAGCCCGGTCTAATTCAAAAATTTCACCTAATTGGGCGCGTCTAGCATATTTTTTCACAGTTGCGGGATCGCTATAACTGACCCCGTCGAGTTCGCCACCATAGAACTCAACAGTTACACCTACTTGTTCGACACTATATTTTGATTCTGCCCTTCTAAAAGGAACATCGGCTCTCACAATTCCGTCTCCATCTACCAAAACCACAGGAAATGTTTCAAAAAAAGTAGGCATACGACGTACAAAAAGCTCGCGCCCCTCTTTATCTCTAAAGACGGGGTGCCCTAACCACCCAACAGCTATTCCATCCCCGTTGTCCATTGAACCTGCTCTGAATAATCCCCCTTTTGCCGGATTATTACCAATGTAATCATAAAAAGCTAATTTTTCGGGAATTTTAGACCAAGCTTCCGATAAACTCAAATTTTCGGCTAGTCCGGCGCTAACCCTTCGATATATTTCTTGCTGGAAGTATCCCTGATCCCACTGATAACGAGTGGGACCAAATAATTCGATTGGAGTAGTTGCTGAACCATACCACATAGTTCCAGCAACAACAAAAGCTGCAAAAAACACAGCAGCGATACTACTGGAAAGTACAGTTTCAATATTGCCCATACGTAATCCTTTGTATAGGCGTTGGGGCGGGCGGACACTAAGATGGAATAGGCCCGCTAATATGCCCAATGTACCCGCTGCAATATGATGAGAGGCTATTCCCCCGGGAACAAAAGGATCAAACCCTTCCGCACCCCATGCCGGATTTACAGATTGTACTTTTCCTGTTAGTCCATAAGGGTCGGACACCCATATTCCAGGACCATACAAGCCTGTTACATGAAATGCGCCAAAACCAAAACAAGCCAACCCTGAGAGAAATAAATGAATTCCAAAGATCTTGGGCAAATCCAAAGAGGGTTTTCCTGTACGTTCATCACAGAATATTTCTAGGTCCCAATACACCCAATGCCAGATAGCTGCTAAGAAGCACAAGCCGGAAAACACAATATGTGCCCCCGCGACACCTTCATAACTCCAAATACCCGGGTTTGTTACTGTTCCTCCTGAAATACTCCAACCACCCCACGAATTGGTTATTCCTAAACGGGTCATGAAGGGTATAACGAACATACCTTGTCTCCACATTGGATCAAGAACGGGGTCAGAGGGATCAAAAACCGCTAATTCGTATAGAGCCATCGAACCGGCCCAACCAGAAACTAGAGCTGTATGCATTATATGGACAGCAAGCAATCGACCGGGATCATTCAATACAACAGTATGAACGCGATACCAAGGCAAACCCATGGAAATACCCCTTTGAAAAATAGACACTATGTAACTTTATCGCATTTGAAAAAACTATACTATGTACCTAGTACCTAACCTTTTCATTTTCAGTAGATTCTGTATGAGAAAGGGTTACTATTTATTCCGTTCCATTGGAAATAACGGGACAATTCCGTTCGTAAGAACAAGGAGAAGCAGATCTATTCTATATCCGATAAGTACCAATACGCAATGGGGGGATTGGTCCCATTTTGGGGAACAAATACACGGATATTTGTTTCTCATTCGAAAGATCGACCCGTTCGGTAAAATTTTTCTTTATTCACTCTGTCCCGTCGTCCTCTACAAACCTTCCAATTTCATTTATGTATAAAATAGAATAAACAGAAAAAAAAGATGATGAAGACAATATAATTTTTACGTTTCCATATTAAAGTGAAGTATAGTACTTAATTTTTTTCTTTAATTTAATGCCCATTGGTGTTCCTAAAGTACCTTTCCGGAGTCCTGGAGAGGAAGATGCAGTTTGGGTTGACGTATAGTGCGGCTTGTCAGACATACTGGGTCATATGGGATTTACCCGTTCTCTCTCTCCCGATTGAGATATCCTCTGTTTCGCCCAAGAAATATTGATTGAACCATCAATCGTTCGGAGCGTGAAGTGCAATTAGATCAATTTATATTGTGGGGATCAATCTTATCAATTAGAAGAATTTATGGTTGACTTAAATAAAGTATACAGGCTCCGTTCATAAAATACCAAATTGGTAATATATGTATGATTACCGCTTGTATCATAAACGATTCCTATACTTACTATACTATATATAGGATAGGATACTTAAGAAGTGATCTCAAACTGCTAATCAATGGAGTAATATGAGGAATAGATCGAATAGTTTGGGGGAAGGCAGGCATGAAACGAATAAAAAAAAGAAGTGGTACTGAGATTGTTTGCCCTCTATGTGCAAATGGAATTCGGACAAATCTTTACCCGGAGTAGAGCATAAACCTAAAAAAAAAGAGTTGAAAGGACCCATTCAGGAACAAGAAAATGACATCGTGATTGGAATCTTGATGAAACAATACATCAATGAAAGGTTAGTTCAAAAAGTTCCGAAAAATTCTTTTTTCGTGGGGGGGGGGCCTCATTTTTTTTTTTACCCTGTTATAATTAAAAAAAAAAAGAAAGAAATAGGACTCGATTGATTAATCAACACGTTGATTCTTTTTTTTTTCGCAATTTTTTTGAACCGTATGCATCCAAAGGTGCGTGTACGGTTCCTAAGGAATACAATTTTGTCCTAATCAACCGACTTTATCGAGAAAGATTACTTTTTTTAGGCCAAGAGGTTAATAGCGAGATCTCAAATCAACTTGTTGGTCTTATGGTATATCTCAGCATAGAGGATGAGACTAGAGATCTTTATTTGTTTATAAACTCCCCCGGTGGATGGGTAATACCAGGAATAGCCATTTATGATACTATGCAATTTGTGCCCCCCGATGTGCATACAATATGCATGGGATTAGCCGCTTCAATGGGATCTTTCATTCTGGTCGGAGGAGAAATTACCAAACGTCTAGCATTCCCTCACGCTTGGCGCCAATGAGTTTTTTATTTGAAAAAAAAAAAATAAGAAGACTATGCCTTCGCCATATCGAATATGAATAATAAGTAATAATAATAAGTAATAATAGCATGGCACTTCGAGTTCGATATGAACAAACTTTTATTGTTTTTTGATAACATGAGATTTTGTATCGAAATAGTAGTATGAAACAAGGGTTATTTCCGATTTTATCTTATTCATACATATATGTCGGGAGTACATTTCAGCGTCACAAACCATTTCTCTTACAAACCGGAAGTCTCTTTCTTATATTTATGTTATGAAAGAAAGAGTACGAAAATGAAAAAAAAAAGATCATTTTGACTTATTTGATCGTATAAGAAAGAAACTTTGGGATTGCTCAATCACAGACGAAATAAAATCAAAAATATATAAAGCAACAGAACCATCATAGTATTTTTTTTTTACTTCGACGAAAAGAAGGGTGGTAAATAGATCCTGGATCGTATGGATTCCATTTCTTTCTTCGAAGGAAGGGAGGAAAAATAAATTCCATTACAGAGCCGTATGCAATGCAAAAAAAGATGCCCGTACGGTTGTTCAATTCTTTTTTTTTTTCTTCTTCTTATTTTTTTATCCCTTATTTTAACCCAATTGCGCGAGATAGAAGAACCATTCATGATGTTATATCAATATCATCAGGGTTATGATTCATCAACCCGCTAGTTCTTTTTATGAGGCGCAAGCGGGGGAATTTATCCTGGAAGCGGAAGAACTACTGAAACTTCGCGAAACACTCACAAAGGTTTATGTACAAAGAACCGGCAACCCTTCATGGGTTGTATCCGAAGACATGGAAAGAGATGTTTTTATGTCAGCAACAGAAGCCCAAGCTTATGGCATTGTTGATCTTGTAGCGGTCGAAAACGAAACTACTGGGGATTTCGTGTAAATCCACAATTCTATTTCAAACCATAATTCGAATTTTTCGCGATTTGCTATTGAATAGAAAAAATTCATAATCATCAATCATCAGGTTAAGATCGATCTAAACCAACCCATTCGATAATTCTATATATATATATATATATACGCCGTGCCAACTATTAAACAACTTATTAGAAACGCAAGAAAGCCAATAAGAAATGTCACGAAATCCCCCGCTCTTCGAGGATGTCCTCAGCGTCGAGGAGCATGTACTAGGGTGTATGTGCGACTCGTTCAGATCATGAGCTCGAACAAATGAGACAATTTTTCCAGTATCAATGACCGATACCCATGAATAGGATAGGTAGAGTGGCAGAACGCCGTTTACTATCTAAAAACGAAGACCTATCATATACCTATCTGTGTATGGAATTTTTGGTTTCCATTGGCCCAAATCCAATCACCTCGATTTGAGATGAGAAGCAATTCCCCATCGGTAACAAATGGTTATCCATTAAGCGGGGAAAATAATATTATAAGAAGCAAAAAGCTTATACTCCTATTCTTGAAAGAACGGGCTAACAGGGTCAGCTACCTAGCCAACTTTCATAATTAAATGCCGTCACTGTATGGATAGTTCTTATTGTGAAAAGACTTATTACTCTATAATTGATAATTGATGGGTAGAGCCAAAAAGTGTGAACTATACAAGTTAACAATAACATTTTTTTTTTTAATGAGAGAAGGGGCTCCGGTGTATAGAGAGGACCTCACCGTTTAAGAAGTCACCGTAGAAACGAAGGAACCCGCTATTTTATTTTTCGTATCGACAGAATTTCTTATTTCCAAGTGAAATGATGCCTTGAAGGAATAAAAAATCGTGGTTGGGAAGGTTATAGTAGCAAAAGCCATTGGAATTCATATTTTATATATCGGAATAATCCGTTTTGTTATTAATCGACCGGAGGAGGGAAAAAGAATAACTGAAAGATGAGAAATCAATTAGTTATTCCTTAAAGTTTAATTTGATTCAATGACCAGAGTTAGACGAGGATATACAGCTCGGAGACGTCGAACAAAAATTCGTTTATTTGCATCAACCTTTAGAGGTGCTCATTCAAGACTTACTCGAACGACTATTCAACAGAAAATAAGAGCCTTAGCTTCCTCTCATCGGGATAGAGGCAGGCAAAAGAGGGATTTTCGTCGTTTGTGGATCACTCGTATAAATGCAGTAACTCGTGATAATAAGGTATTCCATAGTTATAGTCGATTCATACACAATCTATACAAAAGGCAATTGCTTCTTAATCGTAAAATACTTGCGCAAATAGCTATATCAAATAAGAATTGTCTTTACATGATTTCCAATAAGATTTTCAAAGAAATTCTAAAGTAATATACAGGAATGATTGAAAAAGAATTCCCCGGAGAACGAAACTCCGGGAAGATAGAATAAAAAAAAATTAAGATAAGATAAGTAAAGTAGTAGGAATGGACGAACATGTTTCAAAAAAAAAGATTTCTTCTTCCCCCCATTTTGTTTCTTCTAACACAACAATCAAATCTAGATTTTAGGCTTTTTCGAACAAAAAATCAATCTGAGCCTAAGCTCTTATTGGAGTTTTGAGTCAATTGAGGATGAGGAGTGTTCCTATTTATTTCTGGTTCTAGGACGGATCGTTCCAGGGATCGGCTCGGCTTTTTCAAATTGTTTCTCATTATTAAGAAAGGGTAACAAAGATAAAATGCGAGCTTGTTTTATAGCAAGAGTAATTAATCGTTGTTGTTTCAAGGTCAATTTATTCATTCGCCTAGATAATATTTTTCCTTGTTCACTAATAAATCGACTAATTAAACTCATGTTTCTATAATCGATTCGATCCCCCGGCCCAATTGGGGGCAAACGCCTACGAAAAGATCGCTTGTATTTACGAAAAGGTTGCTTGGATTTATCCATGGTTTATTCCTTATCTCTAAAATTCAATTTCTTTATTGATTTCCTAACCTATAACCTAAATAGGGTTTGATTTTTATATTATATATATATATATATGCATATATGTTAAGTATGCATATATGTTAAGTTCTTTCTCTTAATCACACATGTTCCCCTCGATCTATTTCTTTATTTCTCCATGAATCGTATGCTTGTGACAATAGCGACAAAATTTTCTCAATTCTAGTCGGCTGGGTGTATTGTGGCGATTCTTTTGAGTAATATATCTAGAAATGCCCGGCGATTCTTTATCGACAACATTTCGGGCACAACAGGTACATTCCAAAATAACTCTGACTCTGACATCTTTACCCTTGGCCATGAACCTCCTTTGAATTTTGAATCGACTTAACTTAACTCTTCCATTTTCAACCCGAACTGAGGAAGAAGAAAAGAACAAAAAAAAATGAATAGAAGTTACTAACTAGAAATGCAATTTCTAAAGATTTAGATTTCGTTGTAATTAATATAATATTAATTAATATAATATTAATAGACTAATAATTAAGTAATACAATTTGTTTCTAACTATCAATTATTCCTATACTAATACTAATCTCTGTATTTCATTTAAGCATCTTCTTTCTATACTATACTATGTACTAGTACTATGATTTCGTGGAGCCTGCGCCGGGCTGGTCCCGGATTTCCATTTCTGTTCTCCAAAATTCGATCTTAGATCCACCGAATTTTTGCTGAGGGTCAATACACTTTTTTTTCTCTTTCCTTACTGACCTAAAGAACCGAAAAATAGGGGCTAAATTTGAGTCACGTCGCGTAGAATTGTATCTCTAATTTTCTGCATTTTTTTTCATATTAATAACTAGAATTAAAAATAACTAGAATTAAAAAAAAGGGAATGATAGGGCATCCGGGAATAAACGATTAATTTCTATCAATAGACCTGCTAAAGACCCAAACCATAGAGTAGTTAGCACGGGCGCCACGGAGAGATATGTTTTTATATCTCGCATTGAAAATCCTCCTCCTTCTTTATTGTAATACATATATAGTCAGATGCTGTAGTTACTGAGCATTACCAATAAATATTAATTCTTTTTTATTTATACGTTAGGTTTTAGATGTATATAATTCTTTTATTATATGAAACCAAAAAGAAGAAATAGCAAGAAATTTGTATAAAATTCTATATAGATATATATGGAGGGGAAAATAACGATGTGGAAAACAAAACAGGGATCTTGTACAATGGCACTGTACAACAATTTTCAAAAGGGATGTAGCGCAGCTTGGTAGCGCGTTTGTTTTGGGTACAAAATGTCACGGGTTCAAATCCTGTCATCCCTACCTATTACTTCTCCTATGGGCAGTAACGAGGGATTAATTTAGATCAATTAAAATGGGGCATAATCCCTCTTTTTAGCATACTAGATGTATGCAAGAAAAATGTTTTGGGGTACAAAAAAATCCTTTTCTTTACAGCCGTATGCCCGTTATAAGAAAGCGCTCTTAGTTCAGTTCGGTAGAACGCGGGTCTCCAAAACCCGATGTCGTAGGTTCAAATCCTACAGAGCGTGATTCCATTTAGGTTATGTTGAATCACAATAAAATAACTTAAAAGGGTTGAATTGCAACTTGAATTTGACCTCCTGCAAGGAGGAGGTCAATCAAAAAAAGAAATGTTACTCAATCAAAGGTCCAACTGATCACCGCGCCTGTATTGTAAATATGCAGTTACGAATAATCCTGCCAAAGTAATAGGAATTAGACCTAAGACGATTCCAAATAGAAAAACTTCAATCATTTTGATTTGTTTGATTTGAGAGGATAAAAAAAGAAAGGTAAGATCTATACCTAAATAATAATCTGAATTATCCGTGAATCTCAATAACCAAGGATTGGCAATTGACGCGGGAAGAAACCTTAGAATACCTGGAATCTCGGAGAAATAGTCATTTTTATGAATT